ACTCGTTGGCGGACTTGATTAATAGCTCTTTGTTGTTCAAACTGAATGGTTTCATTTTTGTAATTTTCTAATCGTTCCAAATTCTTCGAAGTTGAATTAATCAAATTCCATTTTTCTCGTCCTATCTCAGAGTATCCATTCACTCGAAACTTATCTGCTTCCATTTCCACTTTCCGTAAGTAGGACCGGGCTTTTTCCAGCTGTTCAATGGACCTTCCACGTAGTTCTTCTGAATTTCGAATAGTACTCAAGATTCTCTGTTTTCGATTATCTAATAAATCACTTAATGAAAGTAGATTATCTTCCCATTCATTTAAAAACTTCCATGATCTCTTCCCGAACCAAACATGAATCTTTCGATTCATTTGGCTCTCACGCTCAATTACTTATGGAGCATTCCCTTATCTTTTTTTTTTAATGTAATGAGCCTATCCTCTCTTCTCTGTTCGTATTCCAACATATAGAAACTGATCGTTGATCCAAGACCCTAATATTCGGAGGACTCTTCCGACCAGACAAAAAATCTGTAATTACCAGCAAAGTTGTTTCTTTTTTTTTTATTTATTAATTGAATTTTCTTCAAATCCAAAAAATGCTTCTTATTTTATTTTACTTTATACATAGGTTGTCGATTCAGCATTGGATAAAAAAAGGACGAGGTGCCTATTTTTCCAGTAAATGGTTCAAATCATTTTTTATCGTTATGAGTGTTCTATATCGGATAACTTGGAACTATTTATTTTGAAACCATCTCCATACTAACTAACATAGTGGTAGAAAGAGTACCAATGTAGTGCCTGGACTTCAAACAATTTAGCTTTAACCATGTTAAAGGTCCCACATTATTGGTTGATCGAAAATCAAAGTTGATTTACCAATGAGTCACGAAATGCTATGGTTCGTAATATGATTTCTTAATTTATTCAGAAGTAATTCGCGAGATCGTGCACCTTTCTTTCCTAGTTATAAAAAAAAAAAAAGAAAATGCAGCTGGTTGGATCCAGCCTATTCTTGAAATAAACAACTCGCACACACTCCCTTTCCAAAAAAGATCAGTACACCAAGTACTACACTTAGATTTATTGGATTTGTTGCTAAAATATCGGTATTCAACCCGAAACTCCCGGCGGATGGCCAGTGACCCAAGGAAACGAAAGAATCGGTTACATTTTTCATATGATCTCCTCTTATAGATAGGACTAACAAAATCGAACAGAGTTATTTTTGTATTATTGTATTACTTTAGCCCCTTTTTTGACTTGATTGATTTGTTGATTAATTTCCTTATTTCATTTCTCAATATCAATATATTTAATTTAATTATTGAATTTTGAAATTATTATTTCAATTTTATTATGAAGTTCTCAATAAGAAAATACTTCTTTTATATTTGATTATATTTTATTAGAATTGGGTTCCAGGTCTCATGTCAATTGCGAAATACCTCGTTTGTTGCAACGGTTCCTAAAAAAAAGAAGGTTTCCATTGGACTAAGAACGGGAAGGAAGAAAGCGAGTGGATCTGCTAATTTCCTCATCCTCAAATCAGTCCTTCCCACGGGGTATTGTCTCAGGGTATTGTCTCAATGAATAAGTGATTGTCGGAGTAAAATCTTGATATAATTTGAAAAAGCAAGCGGCAAATCCAAGGCAATAATAAAAAAAAAAGAAAAAGACTTTCACATTTCTAGGATTAAACAAAAGGATTCGCAAACAAAAGCGCTAATGCCACGACCAGTCCATAAATTGTTAAAGCTTCCATAAAAGCCAGACTAAGCAATAAAGTACCTCGTATTTTACCTTCTGCCTCTGGTTGTCTCGCGATACCTTCTACCGCTTGGCCCGCAGCAGTACCTTGACCAACTCCAGGTCCAATAGAAGCAAGCCCTACGGCCAATCCAGCAGCAATAACGGAAGCGGCAGAAATCAGTGGATTCATGGTAAGCTCCTTGCACAAAAATAAAGAAATGGTTAATGATACAATCAACCAATGAATTATGACTTATTATTTATTCCATTACCATTACTAAGATCCATCCAGTCGAAGTAACTAAGAACTACGAATTGAAGTAATGAGATTCTTGAATCATCAGAACTACTTCGATATCTCGTTTTTAGTTCCTATCCATGAAGTCTTTATCAATCCATAAGGCTCTAGTTCTTCCATTTATTTGTTTGGAACCATTCTTTCAATTCTTCGCTCTTTCTCTTCTATATGCTATGCTTGATTTCATCTGTTTATTCATTCGTCACAGACGAAACGGAAGGACTTCTATTGGAATCCCCGTCTCAATTCACAGTAGGATGAGAAAGGAAATAAGATATATGGATAGTTCATATATAACTAGTCAATATCTAATATCACATATACATGTGTTTCTTCCATAACGTAAACTAACCATTCACATCTTATATTCATATTCAACCAGATTTTCAAATCATTCTTTGAAACATACACAAGAGTTGACTTATAGCCATTACATTCCATATACCTAGTTCGA